GATTGGAAAAACCTTTTTTAAGGATTATTTTCGATTATAAACTATTCCATCGTCCTTTGCGATATATAAAAAATGATCAATTTGAAAATGCTGTAAGAAATGAGATGTCACAATTCTTTTTTCATACATCTCAAAGTGATGGAAAAGAAAGAATATCTTTTACGTATCCATTTAGTTTATCAACTTTTCTTGAAATGATGCAAAGAAAGACATCTCTCTTCACAACAGAAAAACTCTCCTATGATGAATTGGATAATCATTGGAGTTCGATTAATGAACAAAAAAGAAACAACCTAAGTAATCAATTTCTAAATAGGGCCGAAGCTCTAGATAAGGGATTTTTTGCTTTGGATGTACTCGAAAAAAAGATTAGATTATGTAATGATGAGACTAAAAAATACTTACCTAAAATATATGATCCTTTGTTGAACGGACCCTATCGCGGACGAATCAAAAAAAGTTTTTTATTCTCAATCAAGAATAAAACTGACACAAAAAACGACATTTTGATAAATAAGATTCACGTCATCCTTCTTAATACTAATACTGATTATCCAGACTTTGAACAGAAAATAGATAGATTTGATAAAAAATCATTATCAAATGAAATTCGTTCTTTTTTTAACTTGATCAGTCAATTTTCTGAAAAATCAGTATCCAATTTAAATTTTAAAGGACTTTATTTATTTCGAGAACATGAAAAGATGGATTCCGAAGCTAAAAAAAAAATGGAATTCTTATTAGACGCAATGCTAACTGATGCGTTAGACGAAATTCTAACTGATGCGAACGATAAACCAATTCTAAAAGAATGTACTGGACTAAAAGAAAGCAGTAAAAAAGTTCCTCGATGGTCATACAAATTCATTGACGAAGACGAATACCTGGAAAGCAATGGTAAAAGAGAAGATTATGAGATTTGTTCAAGAAGACCCAAACCACCTATAGTAATTTATACTGATACTGATAACTCAGAGAATGCCGATGTTTATACGGCTCCCAAGGATACTGAGAATTCTGATGGAAAAGAAGAATTTGCTTTAATAGATTATTCACAACAATCGGATTTTACCCGAGACATAATCAAAGGATCTAGACGCGTTCAAAGACGTAAAACTGTTATTTGGAAAATCCTTCAAGCAGGTCCACATTCTCCTCTTTTTTTGGACAAAATTGACAAATCCTCTTTCTTTTCTTTTGAGATTTTCGAGCCAATGAAAATCTTTTTTCTAAATTGGATGTGGAAAAAGAAAAATACAGAATTGAAAATTTCGGATTATACAGAGGAAAAGAAAAGTAAAAAAGAGATTAAGAAAAAAGAGGAAGCAGACCGTATGGAAATAGCGGAAGCCTGGGAAAACACTCAAAATGCTCAACCAATAAGAGGTCTTTTATTAGTAGCCCACTGGATTATTAGAAAATATATTCTATTACCCTCATTGATAATAACTAAAAATATCGTTCGTATACTATTATTTCAATCTCCCGAATGGTCAGAGGATTTAAAGGATTGGAATAGAGAAATGTATATTAAGTGCACCTATAATGGCGTTCCATTATCCGAAACAGAATTTCCGAAAAACTGGCTAACTGAGGGTATTCAAATAAAGGTCCTTTTTCCTTTTCGTCTGAAACCTTGGCACAGATACAGATCTAAGCTACGATCCCCTCAAAAGAAAAAGGATCTAATGAAAAAAGAAGTGAAAAACTTGGATTTCTTCTTTTTTACAGTTTTCGGAATGGAAGTAGAATTTCCCTTTTCTTCTTCTCCCCGAAACCGAAACCGACGTTCGTTTTTTGATCCCATTTTTAAAGAACTTAAAAAAAAAATAAGAATTTGGAAAAAGAATCTTTTTCAAAGAACAAAATCCTTTCTAAATATCACAAAAGAAAAAGCACAATGGATCATCCAAATTATTCTATTTCTAAAAGAAAAAAGAAAAGAACTATCATTATCAGAATTGATAAAAATAAGAATATATGAATTGAATGAAATTCAAAAAGATTCAACAAAAAGTAAGAGTAATCCAATGATTTACGAATCCGCCATTCCAATTCAATCTATTAATTGGACAGACTGCTCATTGACAGAAAAAAGAATAAAAGATCTGAATGATAGAACAAAGAAAATCATAAAACAAATAGAAGAATTTCAAAAAGACAACAAAAAAGGTTCAGAGAGAAATATTTGTTCTAAGAAAACAACTTATGATGATAAAAGATTAGAATTACAAAAAAATATTTGGCAGATATTACAAAAAAGAAATGTTCGATTATTCCGCAAATCACATTATTTTTTTAAATTTTTCATAGAAAGGGTATATATAGATATCTTTCTATGTATCATTAATATTCCTAAAATCAAAATCAATGTACAACTTTTTCTTGAATCAACAAAAAAAATTCTTAATAAATACATTTACAATAATGAAGCAAATGAAGAAAGAAAAAGAAGTGATAAAAAAGATCAAAGTCTAATTCACTTTATTTCTACTATAAAAAAATCAATTTGTAATATTAGGAATACGAATTCACAGAATTTTTGTGACGTATCCTCTTTGTCACAAGCATATGTATTTTTTAAATTATCACAAACCCAAGTTATTAACTTAGATAAGTATAAATTAAGATCCCTTTTTGAATATCATGGAACACCTCTTTTTCTTAAGAATGAAATAAGGGATTCTTTTTTTGGAGTACAAGGAATATCTCATTCCAAATTAAAACATAAGAGCGCTCCCAATTCTGTAATGAATCAATGGACAAATTGGTTAAAAGGTCATTATCAATACGATTTATCTCAGAATGGATGGTCTAGATTAGTATCCCCAAAATGGCGAAATAAAATGAATGAACGCCATGTGGCTCAAAATAAAGATTTAACCAAATATCATTCATATGAAAAAAACGGATTAATTCTTTACAAAAAACAAGAAATAGACTCATTAACAAATCAAAAAAAAAAAATGAAAAAACAATATGGGTATGATCTTTTATCATATAAATCTATTAATTATGCAGATAAGAAGGACTCATATATTTATGGATATAGATCGTCATTCCAAGCAAATAATAACCAAGCGATTTCTTATAATTGCAACACGCGTAAAAAAAAAAAATGGGATATGACGGATGATATTCCTATCCAGAATTATATAGTAGAAGATTCTATTCTAGATATGGAAAAAAATCTGGATAGAAAGTGTTTTGATTGGAGAATTCTGAATTTTTGTCTTAGAAATAAAATGCATTTTGGGGGTTCGATCGATACCGATTATTATTTTACGCTTCATCAAGAGATTAACCCAGCCAATAAAAAAAAAAAAAAAAACCTTTTTGATTGGATGGGAATGAATGTAGAAATACTAAATCGTTCTATAGCGAATCGGGAATCTTTTTTCTTCTCTAAAAATTGGATATTTTATAATGCATATACGAGTAACCCATGGATCATCCCAATCAAATTCCTTTTTTTGAATTTTAATGTAAATCAAAATGTTAGTGAAAAGAAAAAGATCACGGAAAAGAATAAAACAGAATATGCAAGTCAACTAAATCTTGAAGCATCCCTTTCAAAGAAAGAAAAAGATGTTAAAGAAGATTATGCAGGATCCGACATAAAAAAGGGTGTAAAAAAAGATAGATACACGAACAACACCGAAGCAGAACTTAATTGCTTCCTAAGAGGGTATTTGCCTTCTCAATTGAACTGGCATCATTGCTTAAATGAAAGAATAATAAATAATATCCAAGTATATTGTCTCCTGCTTAGACTGGAAAATATAAAAGAGATTACTATAGCCTCTATTCAAAGAGGAGAACTAAGTCTAGATATTATGAAAATTCAGAATCAGAAGGATTTCACTCTTACAGAATTGAATAAAAATACGGAATTGATAAAAAATACGGAATTGATAAAAAATGGAATATTGAGTATCGAACCAATTCGTCTGTCTAGAAGAAACCATGAACAATTTAATATGTATCAAATCATAGGCCCTTCGTTTATTCATAAGAGAAAGCACCAAATTATTAAGAAATCCATTACAAGAACAAGAGATCAAAAGCTGACTGAAAATAAAGAAAAAAAGAATTATGATTTGCTTGTTCCTGAAAATATTTTATCCGCTAGACGTCGTAGAGAATTGAGAATTCTAATTTGTTTCAATCCTAAGAATAGAAATAGTGTGCATAGAAATAAGGCATTTTACAATGAGAATAAAGTGAATAATTGCTGTCAAGTTTTGGCTACAAGTAAAGATCTTGATAGAGATAAAAAAAAACTAATTAATTTAAAGTTCTTTCTTTGGCCAAATTATCGATTAGAAGATTTAGCTTGTATGAATCGCTATTGGTTTGATACCAATAATGGCAGCCGTTTCAGTATGGTAAGGATACATATGTATCCCCGATTGAAAATTAGTTAATCTACATTTTTCTTTTTTTTTCTATTTCTCGTAACATATCTGATATGTGAAAACAAATAGATGCACATACGCATTGTCTTACCCTCTATTCTGAGGCACGATACTAATTCAATGATATATCCTACCCATTAGATCTATAACTGAATCTTCTTATTTGAAGTCTACAATTTTGCTTTTGTGAATGCATAAATATAGTATTTTTTGTATACCTATTTGAATTGGGTTGATTAATCAAAATTTATTTGAAAAATCAGGAACTCTTAAGAAAATTCAGATTATTGTATATACTAAATTGAAAATGAGTGTCATTATTATTACTGATCAATAAAAATATCTAGACTCTATAAAATAAAAAAAAAAAGGGGGGGGAAAGACAAGCTTTCATTTTTTTATGGTAAAAAAATCATTTATATCCGTTATTTCACAAGAAAAAAAAGAAGAAAACCCGGGATCGATTGAATTTCAAGTATTCAATTTCACCAATAAGATACGAAGACTTACTTCACATTTGGAATTGCACAGAAAAGACTATTTATCTCAAAGGGGTTTACGTAAAATTCTGGGAAAACGGAAACGACTCCTGTCTTATTTGTCAAAGAAAAATGGAATACGTTATAAAAAATTAATTAATCAGTTGGATATTCGGGAGCCACAAACTAATTAATTTGAAGAGTCGTTTTGAATTATTCGATTTATTAGATCTTGAATCTTGATGAACTCATTTTTGTTTTAAGCAATTCATGGAAGAATGAATCGAGGAAAAACCTATGAATGCCCCAGCTACAAGAAAAGACCTCATGATAGTCAATATGGGTCCTCACCACCCATCAATGCATGGTGTTCTTCGACTTATTGTTACTCTAGATGGTGAGGATGTTATTGATTGTGAACCAATATTGGGTTATTTACATAGAGGGATGGAAAAAATTGCAGAAAACCGAACAATTGTACAATATCTGCCTTATGTAACACGTTGGGATTATTTAGCTACTATGTTCACAGAAGCAATAACCGTAAATGGACCGGAACAGTTAGGAAATATTCAAGTACCTAAAAGAGCCAGCTATATTCGAATAATTATGTTGGAGTTGAGTCGTATAGCTTCTCACCTACTATGGCTGGGACCTTTTATGGCAGATATTGGTGCACAAACCCCTTTCTTCTATATTTTCAGAGAAAGAGAATTAATATATGATCTATTCGAAGCTGCCACAGGTATGAGAATGATGCATAATTTTTTTCGTATCGGAGGGGTAGCGGCTGATCTACCTCATGGCTGGATAGATAAATGTTTGGATTTCTGCGATTATTTTTTAACAAGGGTTGTTGAATATCAAAAACTTATTACGCGAAATCCTATTTTTTTAGAACGGGTTGAGGGAGTAGGCATTGTTGGTGGAGAGGAAGTAATAAATTGGGGTTTATCAGGACCAATGCTTCGGGCTTCCGGAATACAATGGGATCTACGTAAAGTTGATCATTATGAATGTTACGAGGAATTTGATTGGGAAGTTCAATGGCAAAAAGAAGGAGATTCATTAGCTCGTTATTTAGTACGAATTGGTGAAATGGTAGAATCCATAAAAATGATTCAACAGGCTCTGGAAGGAATTCCGGGAGGGCCATATGAGAATTTAGAAATCCGTTGCTTTGATAGAGAAAAGGATCCAGAATGGAATGATTTTGAATATCGATTCATTAGTAAAAAGCCGTCTCCGACTTTTGAATTACCGAAACAAGAACTTTATGTGAGAGTTGAAGCCCCAAAGGGAGAATTAGGAATTTTTCTAATAGGGGATCAGAATGGTTTTCCTTGGAGATGGAAAATTCGTCCCCCGGGTTTTATCAATTTGCAAATTCTTCCTCAGTTAGTTAAAAGAATGAAATTGGCTGATATTATGACAATACTAGGTAGCATAGATATCATTATGGGAGAAGTTGATCGTTGAAATGATAATTGATACAACAGAAGTACAAGATATCAATTCTTTTTCCAGATTGGAATCTTTAAAAGAGGTGTATGGAATTATATGGATACTTGTCCCTATTTTGACTCTTGTATTGGGAATCACAATAGGTGTGCTAGTGATTGTATGGTTAGAAAGAGAAATATCCGCAGGGATACAACAGCGTATTGGACCTGAATACGCCGGTCCTTTGGGAGTTCTTCAAGCTCTAGCAGATGGAACAAAACTACTTTTCAAAGAGAATCTTATTCCATCTAGGGGAGATATTCGTTTATTCAGTATTGGACCATCCATATCAGTCATATCAATTCTAGTAAGCTATTCAGTAATTCCTTTTGGCTATAACTTTGTTTTAGCTGATCTCAATATTGGTGTTTTTTTATGGATTGCTATTTCGAGTATTGCTCCCATTGGACTTCTTATGTCAGGATATGGGTCAAATAATAAATATTCCTTTTTGGGTGGTCTACGGGCTGCTGCTCAATCGATTAGTTATGAAATACCATTAACTCTATGTGTGTTATCAATATCTCTACGTGTGATTCGTTGAGACAGAAACTTTTCCATGCTCCTTTCTTTTCGTCTTTATTTCTTTTCTTCTTTATAGGAAATTTATAGGAAAGGGGTAGAAAAAATGGAATAGATATCCTGATTTTTGATTTTCATTATTTTTATTCGGAATTCGGATTGATGAACTAAATCAGATAGTTATATGAGTGAAATAAAACAGCTTCCATTTATTCATTATTCATTGATTTAATATTCTAATATTCTATAATATTCTCTAATTTGAATTATTAATTTAATGAAATTGAAATTCAATATCAATATATTTAGTAATAAAATTAAAAAAATAGATATATATTTCTAGATATATATTTGTATTTTGAATATAGAATATTTATATTTAAGAATATAATAAACTATTTTAATTTAAACTATTTAATATAATATTAATATAAAATTCTTTAAAATTCTTAATATCTTAATATATATATATTATTAATATATAATATATTAAGATATAATATAATATATAGATATAGAATTAATATACTATGATTTGAATTTCATTTGAATCTGCAGTAAAAATATTGAGTCTCATTTTCTATGTATAAGAATTAAGTGAAAAAAAATTATAAACGGAAGAAAGCGTTTACCCCAAAATTGGTTGATTAGTCATCCTGTTTTGAAGCGGGCTCAAAAGACCAACCTTATTGAGTTTTCACTATCGTTTGTATGAATTACCATACATCTATTACCATAAGGGGAGATTGATAAAAAATACGTGGATGGTTAGAAACACCAAGATACACAAAGGATTAGTAATGGAGATTATGTAAATTCTCCAAAAGAGCATTTCCGCATAATATAAAAAGAATACAAATTGGGGCTTTAAGTTGGTAGAAAAAATCAGGCAGTACTCCCCACAATTCCGATCCAGAGTATGCTCCTATCCACTCATTAAATAAATAACTATCAGAAACGAAATAATCCTTTAATCTTTTTTTAAGTCCCTTTTTGTTTTGCACATAAAAAAAAGAAGAATAGGAACGAAAAAAAAAAAACAAAAGAATAGAATACAATAAAAAAAAGAGGGATCCCTTTTGATTCTTTCTTATATCCATATTCATGGAAATACAATTTATGTCATAATTCATAAACTAATGTCAAATTTTTTTTCGTAATCAAAAACGACGGGTTATTGAGAATTCTAAAGGAGTATTTTATTGAATTGAAGAGTTCAATTATTACTCAACAAATTCAAATTATTAAGGGATGAGATCAATTCGGAAGTACCTTTTTTGTATTTATTATTATAACAGACAGAATTCAATTGGTCTAATTCAGGACCGTCCAATGGATTTGAATCCTATCTATCCTAGGGATATATCAAGATAAATAACCGGCCCGGTCCCTTAGATTTATTTATGACCTTCGAGGAGCCGTATGAGGTGAAAATCTCATGTACGGTTCTGTAATAGCGATGGGAACAGTAATGTTATCACCGACTAGGATTATCTAACAGTTTAAGTACAGTTGATATAGTTGACGCGCAATCAAAATATGGTTTTTGGGGATGGAATTTATGGCGTCAACCTATAGGTTTTATCATTTTTCTAATTTCTTCCCTAGCGGAATGTGAAAGATTACCTTTTGATTTACCAGAAGCAGAAGAAGAATTAGTAGCAGGTTATCAAACCGAATATTCGGGTATCAAATTTGGTTTATTTTACGTTGCTTCCTATTTAAACTTATTAGTTTCTTCATTATTTGTAACAGTTCTTTACTTGGGCGGTTGGAATATCTCTATTCCGTACATATTTGTTTCTGAGCTTTTTGAAATAAATAAAACATGTGGAGTTTTTGGAACTACAATTGGTATCTTTATTACATTAGCTAAAACTTATTTGTTCTTGTTCCTTTCTATCACAACAAGATGGACTTTGCCTAGGCTAAGAATGGATCAATTATTAAATCTTGGATGGAAATTTCTTTTACCTATTTCTCTGGGTAATCTATTATTAACAACTTCGTTTCGACTATTTTCACTGTAAAAGATTGATATTCAATATTCATAACTTGTCTCAAACAAGAGAAAGAAACAAAACAAAAAATATTCATAGATATTCACGATATGTTCCTTATGGTAACTGGGTTCATGAATTATGGTCAACAAACAGTACGAGCTGCAAGATACATTGGTCAAAGTTTCATGATTACCTTAGCCCACGCAAATCGTTTACCTGTAACTATTCAATATCCTTATGAAAAATTAATAACATCGGAACGTTTCCGCGGTCGAATCCATTTTGAATTTGATAAGTGCATTGCTTGTGAAGTATGTGTTCGTGTATGTCCTATAGATCTACCCGTTGTTGATTGGAAACTGGAAACTGATATTCGAAAGAAACGATTGCTTAATTACAGTATTGATTTTGGGATCTGTATATTTTGTGGTAACTGCGTTGAGTATTGTCCAACAAATTGTTTATCAATGACTGAAGAATATGAACTTTCGACTTATGATCGTCACGAATTGAATTATAATCAAATTGCTTTGGGCCGTTTACCAATGTCAGTAATTGACGATTATACAATTCGAACAATTCAATTCAAATAAAATTCTGTATTTATATTTAGATTTCTATAATTTTATTAATAATCTAGTTTATAGTTTCGAAATCGTTTCGAATACTCGTTCGTATAAAGAATTAGATTCGTCCTATAACTGTACCTAGATGAATTCACACTCCTTAGGATTTAATTCAATTAGGAATTTAGTATATAAAATTTTTTCCTGGTCGTATCAATAAGGTCATGAAATTTCAATTTATTTATCTTTTATTTTTCATCTAATGGATTTACCTGAACCGATACATGATTTTCTTTTAATCTTTCTGGGATCAGGTCTTGTATTAGGAAGTCTAGGAGTAGTATTATTTACCAACCCAATCTTTTCTGCCTTTTCGTTGGGACTGGTTCTTGTTTGTATATCTTTATTCTATATTTTATCAAACTCCCATTTTGTAGCTGCAGCACAGCTACTTATTTACGTAGGAGCTATAAACGTTTTAATCATATTTGCTGTGATGTTCATAAATG